AACGGACAAACCCTTATGGGTTGTCTCGGAAGACATGGAAAGAGATGTTTTTATGTCAGCAACAGAAGCCCAAGCTTATGGAATTGTTGATGTTGTAGCGGTGGTTGAGTGAAAAGCCCGGATTTTTTTTCGCGCAAATTCTCGATTTCCTATTTTATATTTTTGCTGAATTTACTAGAAAATTAAATAGAAGTAATAAAAAATCATCAGGTTAGGATCGATCTAAACCAGCCCATTTTTTATATGATATGATTCAACATGCCAACTATTAAACAACTTATTAGAAATACAAGACAGCCAATCAGAAATGTCACAAAATCCCCCGCGCTTCGGGGATGCCCTCAGCGTCGAGGAACATGTACTAGGGTGTATGTGCGACTCGTTCAGATCATGAGCTGGGATAAAAGAAAGAAAACCTTTTCTAGTATCAATGATCAGTACCGGGGAATAGGATAGAATAGAAAAAGAAGTCCGTTCAATTCAGTATAAAAAAAAGAATCTATCCATTCTATTGTGTATGAAATTTATGGTTTCCATTGGTGCAAATCCAATCACCTCAATTTAAGATGAGAAGCAATTCTCCATTGGTAGCAAATGGTTATCCATTAAGCGGAGAAAATCCTACTTAAAAATAAAAACATAAAACTTAGGCCCCTCTTGCAAGAACGGACTAACAGGGTTAGCTACCCAGCCAACTTTCATAATTAAATACCGTTACTGTGTAAGTAGATCTAATCGTGAAAGACCTATTACTGGATAATTCATGGGTAGAGCCAAAGAATGTGAACTATACAAGTTACCAATAACATTGATTAAATGAAGTAAAGGCTCCGGTGTATAGAGAAAACCTCACCGTTTAAGAAGTAACCATATAAACGAAGGAAGCCACTATTTATTTATCCATTTATATTTTTTATTTATTATATTTTGATACCTAGTAAAATGAAATTTCTTATTTCGAAGTGAAATGTCTAGAAAAAAGAAAAATAGCGGTCGGGAAGGTTATAGTAGCCAAAGTCATTGGAATTTTTAGTTTATACATTGGAAAAAAGCTTTGTTATTAATAGACTAGGAAAGGGAAAAAGAATAACTGAAAGAAAGGAAATCTATTAGTTATTCGTCAAAGTTTCATTTATTCAATGACCAGAATTAGACGGGGAAATATAGCTCGGAGACGTAGAACAAAAATTCGTTTATTTGCATCAAGCTTTCGAGGAGCTCATTCAAGACTTACTCGAACAATTACTCAACAGAAAATAAGAGCTTTGGTTTCGTCGCATCGGGATAGGGATAAGCAAAAGATAAATTTTCGCCGTTTGTGGATCACTCGAATAAACGCAGTAATTCGTGAAATAGGGGTATCCTATAGTTATAGTAGATTAATACACGACCTATATAAGAAACAGGTACTTCTTAATCGTAAAATACTTGCACAAATAGCTATATCAAATAAAAATTGTCTTTATATGATTTCCAATGAGATCATAAAAGAAGTAGATTGGAAAGAATCCACCGGAATAATTTAAACGGAGTTCCCCGGAGAATGAACTCCGGGAGGGTAAAGTCAAAATAAATATGATAAAAAATAGTAAAAGTAAAACTGAACGAACACACTCAAAAAAAATCTTTATTCTTGCCCGATTCTTTTTTTTCTTACGACACGATAATTCAATCCATATTTTTCATATTTTTCGAACAAAACATCAATCTGCGTTTGAGTTCGGATTTTACTTTTTTTTAGTCAAGTGAAGAAAGAGTAAGCCTATTTATTTCTGGCTCGAAGACCCGCAGTTCTGGTGGTCGACTCGGTTCTTTCAAACTGTTTCTCATTATTAAGAAAAGGTAACAAAGATAAAATACGAGCTTGTTTTATAGCAATAGTAATTAATCGTTGTTGTTTCAAGGTCAATCTATTCACCCGTCTAGATAATATTTTTCCTTGTTCGCTAATAAATCGACTAATTAAACTCATGTTTCTATAATCAATTCGATCCCCCGATTGAATCGGGGGCAAACGCCTACGAAAAGATCGCTTGGATTTAAGAAAAGGCCGCTTGGATTTATCCATGGTTTGTTTAGTTTATTCCTTATCCCGAAAATCCTATTTCGGTCGGATCTAAAATGAATTAGAATAAATAGGATTTGGTTTGTTTATATTTAATTATGTTCTATATAGAAATGTCATTTTTACCCTTCCTTGGAAGGGTTACATACAAGTGCTCGATTCGATCTATTTCTTTATCTCCCCATGAATCATATGTTTGTAACAAAATGGACAGAATTTTCTCAATTCCAATCGATTAGGCGTGTTGTGACGATTCTTTTCAGTAATATATCTGGAAATACCCGTTGCTACCTTATTAACACTGTTTCGAACACAACCGGTACATTCCAAAATAACCGTTATTCGGACATCTTTTCCCTTGGCCATGAACCCCCTTTGGATTTTTCATTTACTCAACTCTTCTATTTTCGATCCGAAACGAAGAAGAAGGAAGGAAGGATAAATAGAAGTTATTAACTTGAAATCCAATTATGAAAACTTTCGCTGCAATCAATATACTAAAAAAATTTCTAAACTTTATTTCAAATTCAAATCACAGTATTTCATTTACATTTAAGTACCTTGTATAAGAGTCTTGTCCTAGATCTAGGCCCCACCTTGTTTATTCTACCTCCATCCCTAGTTAATTTTTGAATTGAATAATTTATTTAATTCAAACTTGAACCCAAGTCTCGAAGCTGTTGAATACACCTTTTCTTTTTTTTCTCTTTCCTCCCTCTTATTCTAAAAGGAAAAAGGGAAAAAAGAGAAAAAGGGGGCAAAGGATTAGTCACAAATATTTAATTGTATCTCGAATCTCCGTTATTTGGTACCGTATCAATAACTAGAATCAAAAAAAGGGGAATGTCAATGCATCTGGGAAAAAACGATTAATCTCTATCAATAGACCTGCTAAAGACCCGAACCATAGAGTACTTAATACCGGTGCCACGGAAAGATATGTTTTTAGATCTCGCATTGAAAAATCTCCTTCCTTCTTTTATTGTAATCTAAAATGGTAATACATAAATGATCAGATGCATATGCAGTTAAGAACCTTGTACACGGAATTCCTAATTCAAATTCAAATGTACAACTATCCAGTAAATAAAATTTTTTCTTAAAACATAAAAAAACGTTCCTCTCTTCCCGAGCATTCCCGAAAACTACTCATTTATTTTTACGACAGGTTCCGTTCCGTATTTCATACGTATATAAGACTTTTCTTTTACTATTATTATATGTTAAATGGGACCAAAAAGACGAAATGCCCATATAAATTGTATATATCAATGGAGGAAATAACGATGTGGAAAACAAAACAGGAATTCTATACAATGACACTGTAGACCAATTGGAGGGATGTAGCGCAGCTTGGTAGCGCGTTTGTTTTGGGTACAAAATGTCACAGGTTCAAATCCTGTCATCCCTACCTATTACTTCTTCGTTGAGCAGTGACGAGGGATTAATTAAGATCGATTCCAATATCCAATAATATATATATATAATATATTATATAATCGTTCATTATCATTAAATATATATATATAATATATTATATAATCGTTCATTATCATTAAACTGGGGTTAAAAAAGTGTCTTTACAGTCTTCTCTTTTCTGATAAGAAAGCGCTCTTAGTTCAGTTCGGTAGAACGCGGGTCTCCAAAACCCGATGTCGTAGGTTCAAATCCTACAGAGCGTGATTTCATCCTTATTTTTCTTAGATCAAATTAGACTGAAAGAGCTTCACTAACTTGAACCGCAATCTGAATTTGACCTCCTTTGTATTAAAGAAAGTAGGAGGTCAATCAAAAAAAGCGATAGTGATTAATCAAAAATTAATCAAAGGTCCGATTGATCACCACGCCTATATTGTAAATATGCAGTTACGAATAATCCAGCCAAAGTAACAGGAATTAGACCTAACACGATTCCAAATAGAAAAACTTCAATCATTGCAATTTATTTGAAAGGAGAAAAAGGAGGTAATATCTATACCTAAATATTAATCTGAATTACCATGAATCTCAATGACCAAGAATTTGCAATTTATACAGAATCCTATCGAAAGATTTATTTTTATGAATTGTGCATTTCAAATACTAATTTCAGATAAGTCGTATCTTGCTCAGACCAATAAATAGAGCTGAGGTTACCGTTAAAGCCGCTAGTAGAAAACCAAAATAACTAGTTATAGTAGGCATGAAGGAGCTAAATGAAATATGTTCTTTTTGTACATATATGTTTCTAAAAAAGCACTTACCTAAGTTTCCTTTTTCAAAAAATAGGGGATATTCAATTGATTAATCTATCATTATACACGGTACTAACAAAGATAAAGTGACAGGCGTATAAAAACAAATTGATTCATCATTTACCACATCTACCCATCCCGCGATTCCAATCAACCGATTCATTGAGCAACTCTTGGGGGAAAACTTATATAAACTAATAAAATTGGGCCGTGTAACTTCACTCAAAAATTAAACCTTTTTAATTTTTAAAATGATTACATTCTGGAAGAATAAAAGAAAACTTTTTTATTGTCTCGAATCCTATTTATATTTTAGAGCCAACGTAAACCTTATAAAAAAGATTACTTTCATTTTAACTCATTAGATTCCGGAATAGGTTCATTCACTTAATATCTTGAATGAATGAGAAGAAAAAAGTTATCACGCAATCACTCGAAAAAAGAAAATATTTCTTTTGGTCCAACTGGGTTAGTAATTTCTATTATCTTTTCTTTTTTACGTTCTACATTTTATCTTTCCGTATTCTATTATAAAACCTCGTTCTTGTAGTTAGGTCAAGAAAGAATCTTTTGATCTCGATCTAATACAACAATGTATGCATCAAAAGGGTTGATTACAATTTTTTTATTCTTTTCTTTCTTTGTTATCTTTCTTTCATCGAATACGATTTACTACTCTTTCTTACTTTACTTGTTGCTTA